AGTAAAAAAAACTTGTGTTGGATTGGCACTGCATATGCATATATACTAAAATTTTTAGTTTAGATGGAGAATAAATAAAGAAAAAGTATAAAAAGGATTTATGCAATCAATAGTGTATTGAATCCATATATAATAAGTCGAATAAAGAACTTCGATTCCTTGTTTCTTACTTGGTATTAGAATTCGAATGAAAACCACCTGATTCCAGGTAATGTCATAATTTTCTATTTTGTAAGGATCCATCAAATAAGGTTTCCTTATCAAAAGATTCTATAAAAGCAATGATAAATAGATATGAATAGAGCAAGAAAAGAAGGAAATAAAAAAACATAGTATAGAAAAGATATCTAAAATGATATAGAAATCACTATCCTATGCTTAGTTTTTATTTCCTTAATTTAATTGGATTTCATTTGATTAGGGCAAAGTTCCTTAAAAACCTCTGCCTTTTTTAAAATATCCTGAACAGTTCCTGTAGGCTGAGCGCCTTTTTCAAGGAAATAGAGAATAGCGGGAACGTTTAAATAAGTTTGATTCTTGATAGGATCATAAAAACCCACTTTCCGAAGATCTCTTCCTTCTCTTCGAGATCGAACATCAATTGCGACGATTCGATAGACGGCTCATCGGGATAGATGTAGATGAAAAAGAACCCCCCCTAGAACCGTATAAGAAGGTTTCTCCTCGTACGGCTCGATAAAAAATGATTCGAGGTTTTGTCTATGGATAAAATTAGAATAAATAGGAAAGGAATCCGTAAAATAAATTAGTCTATAATTTAACTCATAGTCATTTTTATTTAGCTTCCTTCCTGAAAAAAAAATCATTTGTACTCATAACTCAAGTTCAATAATTCTCAAATATCTTAAATAAATTAAAATTTTTCTTTTTTTGAGTGGTCTTTAACTCCCCCCTTTTTTTCGTCTCGTTTAAAATATCTTTGGATTCTTTATTTGGATCCGTGAGACAATTGAAGTGGTGTTTCCTTGTTCTGGGATCCTTTATCTTGGTTTTAAATCATTGGGTTTATACATTACTTCGGTGCTTCTTAATCCTTTCAAAATGGTAGCAACATACCCCTTTTGTGATTTCTTTCTATCAAAGAATCATACTGATGGTTGATTCGTGCGCGATACACTGTGGATCGAAAAAGTTTTAGCCGTTCCAACAAATTTTTTTGAATTGAAAATTTGCTCGAATCGGATCCTTTCAATTTCTATATCAAAGATATACTTACGAAGTTGTTCCAATTTATTGATTGGCATTAACCCTAGATCGTTGCCCCTGAGAAATTAATCAATACTTTCTACTCGAGCTCCATCACGAACTATTTACATTACAACCCAATAAAAAAAGAAGGGTTCTAGTAGAATAGAAAAACGACGTCGAGCGAAGAGCACCTTCATTACTATATAAAATGGTGGATGTAAGAATAAGAATCCACACCGGATCGTGTCCTTCAAGTCGCACGTTGCTTTCTACCACATCGTTTTAAACGAAGTTTTACCATAACATTCCTCTAATTTGGAACCAGTATGGAATTGATTCAATTATGGAATCATGAATAGTCATTGGTTCAGTCGGTACAGAGACATAGTCATTTATATTCTTTTTTCTTATTTACATAGATAATAAAGATTTTTCTGAAGAAATATTAGCAATACCCCGGCTTTTTTATATGAATGGAACTTTTTCTATAAATCTCTATATCAAAAAAATGTCTAACAGAGATATCTAGAAATCTAAATATAGAAATAACATAACTAACAGAAATCAAACGAATAAAGAAATTCTATTTGACTCTGCCTCTTCAAGTGACTCAATAAGATAGACTGACCCATTCCAACTTCCCAAAACTTCCCAAAGATTCAATCCATAAAGAATCATTACAAATCTTTATACTTGAAAAAGTTTCTTACTTCTACATCATTATTTGAGTCAAGTTTTACAGTAAAGACTCCATTTGATTATCATAAGAAAGATCATTTTCTGTTTCTTTTCGAATAGAATTGTCAATGATGTAAAGCAAATAATCTAAATAGATCGAACAATAAAAAGAAATATCGTTGTTAAATATTTCAATTTTAATATTTTAATATTTTAGGGATGCAAATTCTTTTTAACAAAAATAGAAAGACTTTTTGTCACTGAAATAGGCATACCTATAGGCTAAGCACTTCCTCTTTTATATGTATTTTCTTTGTTTAACCTGAGGTTAAGTAATCTTTCTACAGATCTATGTCCCATCTTATCTTTATCTGGATCACAAAAGGGTTTAGTTACTTTTGCATGTAATTTGAACTCGATTTAGTTCAGTTTGTGAAAAATTCAGATATGATTCCGAAAAGAATCATTCAAAATCAAAAAAGAAAGAGGAATAATATTCTATCCAATATTAGACCTTGAAACAGAACCTTGTTGAACAAAAAAGAAGTATTCGGATACAAGGGATATGTTCTGGGACGGAAGGATTCGAACCTCCGAATAGCGGGACCAAAACCCGTTGCCTTACCGCTTGGCTACGCCCCATTTCTATTTTTATTGGACCTAATACTAATAAAGAATAATATTGGTATTAAGTGTTCGTCAATTGCAGTCCAACTATCTATAGAAAATATTTCTTCTTTATAGAATTTATTATAGATTCGTTGCTAGGATTTTGACATGTGTATATCTAGAATTCAACTGAATTTATTGATCATTACATACAATTCAATTAAGATATTGTATGAAAGTATGATTTCTTCTATTCTCCTTTGAGAATTGGAGGATTTTTGATTGAGTGGAAAAAGAAGGATTTTTTTGTCTACCTTACTTTCTTCATTTTTCCTTATATCAATAACTCAATCAAAATGCAATTTTCTCGACGAAAAAAAAAATGTCTGTTATGCTTAATATCTTTAGTTTGATCTGTCTTAATTCTGCCCTTTATCCGAGTAGTTTTTTCTTCGCCAAATTGCCCGAAGCCTATGCTTTTTTGAATCCAATCGTAGATGTTATGCCAGTCATACCCCTGTTCTTTTTTCTTTTAGCCTTTGTTTGGCAAGCTGCTGTAAGTTTTCGATAAGATCTTTAATAGTATCCTAGAAAATTCATGATTTATTCGATAAAAATGATAACAATTGATAAGATCAAATAAGTCTGACAGCATGAACCTTCAATTCAAACATTGAAATTCTCGGATAGCTGCGATAAATTTGGCTCGCCCCATTTCCCGATTTGAATCCTTTTTCGGCGAAAGACCTTATTAGCTTAGGGTCGCTTACAATATCTAATTGTGGGTATGAAAGTTATTTGTGGTAATCAAAGACTCTTATTAAAAAATTCAACTTCATTTGAATTTATGAACATTCTTTTCTATTTCTATAATTATAATTCATTTCTTGGTGTCAAAATAGTATATGTGATATAAAAATGGAGGATCTATTATCTTTTCTTTTCTCGTTTTTCTTTTTCAAAAAATGATCTTGGAGGTTGTGTAATGCTTACTCTCAAACTTTTCGTTTACACAGTAGTAATATTCTTTGTTTCTCTCTTCATCTTTGGATTCCTATCCAATGATCCAGGACGTAATCCTGGACGTGAAGAATAAAATAAAATTTCGTTTTTCTTGCTTGATTTTACAATTTTCTTAATATTTTATTTTAGCTATTCCACAGATTTAACTAGGAAAAAAATAAGCAGGGGTTTGCTAAATTTGAAATAAAAAAATAGAAAGTCATCAACGGAAACGGAAAGAGAGGGATTCGAACCCTCGGTACGAATAACTCGTACAACGGATTAGCAATCCGCCGCTTTCGTCCACTCAGCCATCTCTCCCAATTGAAAAAGATAATTACTATGTTACATTACACATCAAGTAAGGATTAAACAAAGTATTTCTTTCACATTCTTTATCGTTATTATATAATTAGCAATTCCATTTAGATGCTCGAAAGATCCAAATAGAAAGATAAATAAAGAAGACCTTCTTGCTTTTATTTTGTTCGAAGTGCCCTTGTTGGCCTGGCCCGGTCAATACCCAGCCGGGCCTTTTTTTGTTCCAAAATTTCCTTTCTTTTTTATTTATAGGCAACATACTATAAATAGCTAATTTGGTATCTGTGTAATAATTTCCGTTCTGGGGTTTACATATACTTATCATTTTTGTTATAATGGAAATTGAGAAGGATTTTTGATTCAAAAGAATCAATTAAGTATGTATCAATTTGTATTTTCTTATGTCATTAGGCAAACCAAATTTTAGATTCAAATCCAAGAATCATTCACGAATTCTCAGTCAACGAATAGTTAATGGTTCCCATTTTTCATAAATTTTGGTTTTTTGTTTGAGTGAAAATATACATTTTCTTTTTCAATAGAAAAGTGAGGGGAAGCTTTTTGGCATTGTGTGTTTTGAGATACTATACAATCAATCGAAGGGGTAGATCAAATACAATCAAAAGGGGAAAAGGGGTTTCTTTCCTAATTTTTCTAAATTTAGAAAAAGGATTAAAATAAAAAAGGGATGCAAGTGCAATAAACTAAAATTTAGTAATCCAACCCAAAAAAGGGAAATTTTTATCCTATTGTGTATCATTTTGGCGGCATGGCCGAGTGGTAAGGCGGGGGACTGCAAATCCTTTTTCCCCAGTTCAAATCCGGGTGCCGCCTCATCAACAAACGAATCGAAATCTCTTATTCTGTTCTGCTGATATAACTCAACCAAATTTTACCCAGCAGAATAAGGGGACTGTTAATACTTGGTTGATTCTAAACATCCGTTCTGGAGATTTTGTAAAGAAATCTTTGAATACAAAATTCAAAGAATCCAAAATGAAAAGAAAGATTCTAATGGTCGAAGCAAGACTTCCTGATTCCTTTCTAATACTACTAGTCTTGATTGGATAGCCGGCAGATCATTTCATTACTGGTTGGGGGAAGTCCTTTCTATACTGTAATTTACATATATAGACTCGCGAGAATCTCTGAGTGTTCAGGCATTCAATCACTATTAGATTGAGATGGATAATTTACTTTTTTATAGAAAAAGAAAAAGCGAAAAAAAAAATTTTTTGAAACCCCTCGTCAATAGTATAATATACTATCGCTCAACTCCTTCAGAGAGACAATCGGGAAAGGGTACGTATTAGATCAAATAGGAAAAAGTTTGTAATAGATAGCAATTGATCTATTTTGACTTTGAAGGGCAAGAAAAAAGGAATGGACCCTCTTATTTTATTACTAGATGTTCCATTAGTAACATTCCTTTGTAGTGTGATTGTTTATTTTACTTGTGTTTAGTCTTTCCCGATTAGAAATAGGAATTTTTGAAATGGATTGATTTGATTGGTTCATCAATAGTGTTCGGCCAGAATCCCTTTTTGACTATGGACCATTCATTCTACTATTATTAGTGAGCAATAATGGAATAATTCTATCATAGAGATAAGGGACATAATTCACATGGATATAGTAAGTCTCGCTTGGGCTGCTTTAATGGTAGTCTTTACATTTTCCCTTTCACTCGTAGTATGGGGAAGAAGTGGACTTTAGAAGCACTCCTAATTTAGTTGAGGAATGAAACGGTATCAATTGTTTTATAGATAGTTCTGCAACGCATTTTTTATTTGAATTGAAATAATTTTCAAATCAAAATATCTTCATTTCGAAATTCCATTGGATTCTAGTGGATAAATGTATTCTATAACAGCAAAACAATTATTTCAGATTCATCGGAATAAATAGATGTATCAAAGAAATAGAATTGGGTCCTACGTCAATTCCATATATGGATTAATAACTACATATATTGAAGATAGATGCTAATATAGTATACCAAAACTTTATTCGAAACAATTTTATACACTACTATAACACTAATAGAGAGTATGGTAAGTAAGAAATGGATTTCTTACTTACCATACTCTCGGATCTCATAGAATACCGCCGATTATAGCCCGTTGATTTCATTTAAGACGCAAAAATAGAATACTTTTCATTTGATTTGTTCAACTATTGATAAGAATTCAGAAGTCAAGTTTCATTTAAAGTAATTAATCATTTTGACTGACTGTTTTTACGTAAATGATAAGTAGAAAAGCAGTAGGAACTAAAATGAACAGTGCAGTAGCAATAAATGCAAGAATATTTACTTCCATAATCTCATCGTTTTTTTATTTCACAATAACTCGGGATTTAATCCCATAGAGATGATAAATCTTTCACCTGTCAATTCAATGAATGCATTACCTATCGATGATCTTGAATCGGATCAATATCATGAATAACAATATCTGAGCTATTAAATTAATTCGTCGTCGAGAATTGAATAGTATAACATACGAACATCTTTTATCCATACCAAATCCAAGATTGGATTCCCGGACCAATCAAAAAATCCTTTACTTTATTTATCCTTCTTTTCTGTTCTTTCTTTTCTATAACCTACCTTGGGTCTTCCTTATAGAACCATCAAACGAAACGAAATCTAACCACCCGTCCGAACTACAAAACCCCAACAAAAAATACAAGCGAAGTGGAAAAATAGAGGAATTAGGTTCTAAATTTGAATTATCTAAATTTCTTTGGAAGACAAAGAAGTATGAGAAAGATGAGTCGCGGGAGAAAAGATGGAATGTTCTATCAACTTAACTATTTTAGTGATTTTCATTTTAGTTTAGGGTTTGTTCTTTCTTCGACAGAATCCTGAAAAAAAAGAAGGGAAACCCCTTCGGAATTCAATTATGCTCTCTGTCCCTTCTTTCACAGAAAACGGAGAGGCGAATTGATGTACTTATTGGATCCGTCGGGACTGACGGGGCTCGAACCCGCAACGTCCGCCTTGACAGGGCGGTGCTCTTGCCTATTGAACTACAATCCCAGGGAAATAAGAAGAGATCTAGCAGAAATTTTGGATTCTTTTTTATTCTCTCGTATCAGGTATTTCTTAAGAACAAGAGTGTTCTACCATCTGATAGTAGATTGACAAATTGTTGGGCCGAGCTGGATTTGAACCAGCGTAGACATATTGTCAACGAATTTACAGTCCGTCCCCATTAACCACTCGGGCATCGACCCAACGTCTAATTCATTTTAGACGTTCCATAATCAACTTCCTTTCGTCTCCCGGGCAGATTTGACAAATACATATCACTTGATCTAAAATACAAAGTCCCACTGAGTAGACTATTAGAAGGACTTGACAAATATGGATCACTTGATAGAAAATCCCACTCCTATAGTCTTGAGTCTTGGTACACCCCTAGAGGGACTTGAACCCTCGTTTTCTCCGTGAAAGAGAGAGGTCGTAACCACTGGACCATAGGGGCCTATGGCCACCTTGATTCATAAATCAACTAGAAATAATAGGTCCCGGCTGCCTTTAGGAAATAAAAAAGCACTAGAAATACAATAGGTAATAAGAAAAATACCATAGGTAATTAATGCCTAAGGCCACCTTAACTTAATATAACTCAGGCCGAGAGCCGCCTTTAGGAGATGAATAGGAGATGAATCAAA